AGGAATAAGAAAAATCTTTGATTCCTTTTTGAAAAAATGGAAATTGATTTCTTTGGAGTAATCATACTATTCCAATTATGATACTCGTGTAGAAAGAATCGTAATAAATGCAAAGAAGAGGCATCTTTCACCCAGTAACGAAGGGCTTGAACCAAGATTTCCAGATGGATGGGGTGGGGTATTAGTATATCTGACACATACTTTAAATGTGGGAATTTGTCCTCTAAAAAAGGAAATATTGAATGAATTGATCGTAAATTATGAGATTTTGCTATTTCTTTACCTTCTAGAGAAGAGACTAATCGTAGGGAAAATGGAATTTCCACAATGACTCCAAATCCCTCTGATATCATTTGAGAATAAAAATTCTTATTGTGTCCAAAAAATGGATTTTGATTAGAATCAGAAAAAATCAAATGATTCTGTTGATACATTCGCGTAATTAAACGTTTCACAATTAGTAAACTGGATTTATTGTCATAACCCACATTTTCCAACAAAATAGATCTGTTTAAACCATGATCATAAGAAAGTGCATAAATATACTCCTGAAAGATAAGTGGATATAGGAAGTCATCTTGACGAGACCTATCTAGTTTAAAATATCTTTGAACTCCTTCCATTTGAGATTCGATTTGAATAAATCGAGGGTATTTCTTGGGTTATCAAATGATACATAGTGCGATACAGTCAAAACAAGGTATTCTAATTATAATAAAAAAAGAATAGATACCTCGGAGACAGGTAGACTCATCAACGGACCCTCTATCCTCTCTTTTTCCATCTAATTTTTTTATGTTCATTATAGGATAACAAGATGGTTAGAAATCCTTTATTTTTTCAATCCAATCGCTCTTTTGATTTTGGAAAAAATTATCTTTATCAATATACTGCTTCTTCTACACATTCATCTCCACTCCATAATGGAGAATAGCTATAGCTAATAGTTAGGATTCATAAAAAAATCTATAATGACTCATGGGAGAAGCCTTTCCCGCATCAGGCACTAATATTTTTTTAACGTCTAATTAGATCGGGTAATCATTCACATTAAGAACAGAAGCTCGTTGCTTTTTTTGTTTCCCTATAATTTAATTGGAGCCATTAAGGCTCTATCCATTTATTCACTCAACCCAACTTTGAATTCATTTTGTTCTGCTCTAACAATTCAAACAAGGTTTTGTGCCGATCTGCTAACAATGACATATTCTCAGAATTCTCCATTGATAATTGATACGACATGCTGTTTTTTCCATTCATTCCCTTTCAGGGATCAGTCGCGGTCTTACAAACTATACCAATGGTATGGACGAATCCGTTCCTTCATCCAAATGTGTAAAAGATTCTAGCCGCACTTAAAAGCCGAGTACTCTACCATTGAGTTAGCAACCCGAATAAGATAAAATTCAATTAAAATAATTAGGGTATGTAGATACAACCGGAATCAAAACAAATGAAAGTAAAGAGATTGGGTTACACGACGCAATCAAAACATTGAACTAACAATAAAATAAATAAAATAAAAAAAACACACATTTTCTAATCGATTCTGAAGATAAAAATGAACAGCTCAGATGAAAATACAAGAAATTCTTAGTTATTAGATAGATAAATGTAAAAATTTATAGACCAACTCTTATCTTATCCATTTTTTTGATTGAAAAAACTGCTTATGGCACAGCGAATACAACGAAACCATCATTTGAATGAGGTAAAGTAAAAACCAAACCTATGGAATGGAGAAAAAAAGATTCATTTATCTACGATCAAATTATAGTTGTTTTCTACACAGTTGTCAATATGAATGAATGTTGAGAAAAGAATACAATGTAGAAAACAAAAATAATTCAAATTTAATAAATCTGAATTTAAATTCAAATAAAAAAAAATAAGGACTTGTGTTGGATTGGCACTATATAGATAATCTACATAGATACAAAAAAGGTGTAGATGGCGAAATAAATAAGGAAAAAGTAGGAAAAAATCGCGGGTCTATTCAATCATCTATTCAATCAATATAAAGAGAATGTATAATAAGTAAACTTGATCCCGTGTTTGTTAGTAGAGTTCTAAGAAAAACCGCCTGATTGAAGGTAATGTCAGAATTTTATATTTCTAGATATAATTCCTTCATCTATTCACTTGATCTTTTTTCTATCCATCTTATATCAATAAGATAGATTAAGGGGCAGTAGTAGAGAAAGTTATACAAAGCTATATACGAGTCATCCCCCCCTCGTTTTTTGTATTTCATTGATTGAATTTAAATTTCGTTTGATTAAGACGAAGTTCCGTAAAAACCTCCGCTTTCTTTGAAATATCATGAACAGTTCCTGTAGGTTGAGCTCCTTTTTCAAGGAAATATAGAATAGCAGGAACATTTGAATAAGTTTGATTCTTTATCGGATCATAAAAACCCACTTTCCGAAGATCTCTTCCTTCTCTTCGGGATCGAGCATCAATTGCAACGATTCGATAGACGGCTCATTGGGATAGATGTAGGTGAACAATACCCCCCCCCCCTAGAAACGTATAAGAAGTTTTCTCCTCGTACGGCTCGAGAAAAAATGATTCAAAGTTATGTCGATGTATAGAATTCCAATGGCAAATAGATCTATAAAATCATCAAATTCATTAGACTATGATTTAATTTAAGTCCTTTTTTTTGTTCTTCTTTCCCCAAAAATATAAAATCATTCGTACTCATAACTCAAGTTGGATAACTCTCAAATAGCTCAAAGGACAACCCTTAGGCATTTCATTTATTGAGCGGTCTCTAACCCCCTTTTTGTTTGTCTCGTTTAAAATCTATTGTATTCGTCATTCTGATCCTAATCCTAGTTTTTGAGACAATTGAAAACGGTGTTTCCTTGTTCCGGGATCCTTTATTTCTGTTTTAAATCATTGGGTTTAGACATTACTTCGATGATCCTTAATCCTTTCAAAATGGCAGCAACATACCTTTTTTTTGTGATTTATTTTTATCAAAGAATCATACGAACGGTTGATTCCCGCACGATACACTTTTGATTGAAAGTGTTCTACAAATTCAAACAAATTTTCTTTTTGGATTTTAAACTTGCTTGAATTGTATCCTTTATCGAAGATATACTTACAAAGTATTTCCAACTTCTTGATTGGCACTAACCCTAGATCCTTGCCCCCGAGAAATGAATCAATACTTTCTACTCGAGCTCCATCATGTACTATTTACATTACAACCCAACAAAAAAAGAAAAGAGGGGTTCTTCTAGTGGAGCAGAACAAACGATGTCGAGCCAAGAGCACCTTCATTCCTATATAACTATATAATAAAATTTGAATATAAAAAAATGGTGGGTGTAAAAATCCACAACTGATCATGTCCTTCAAGTCGCACGTTGCTTTCTACCACATCGTTTCAAACGAAGTTTTACCATAACATTCCTCTAGTTTGGAGCCGGTATGTAATTGATTCAATTATGGAACCATGAATAGTCATTGTTTTAGTCGGTACATAGTAATCTATACTTGTTTCTTTTTTTTTATGGATGTGTAGATATTTTTCTGAAGATGTCTCATCAAGAATTCAACTTAATCCCGTATTTTATTGTATGAATGCAACATTTTTTATTATATCTTCTTATATCTATAATCTAGATAGATTATCTATCTATAAAATGATTTATATTTTTATATCTTTTATACCTATAAAATTACATATAAATATAAAATTAGATATTCTAATATCTATAATTTATCTATAATATATCTATAATATATAAATAGTATAATAATAGAATATCTATAATATATAAATAGTATAATAATAATAGAATATCTATAATTTATCTATAATATATCTATAATATATAAATAGTATAATAATAGAATATCTATAATATATAAATAGTATAATAATAATAGAATATCTATAATTATATATATATTATCATAAATATTCTAAAATAATTATAGATATGATAAAATATAATATTATTATATATTTTATAATACATAATATAATAGACATTTATATTTATATATTTATAAAAATTTTTATAAAAATCAAATTTATATAAAAATAAAAGGATACAAATATAAAATAAATGAGTTATTTTTGAATCTGCATCTTCAAGTGACACAATAGGATAGATTCATCAATCTAATACTTCTTCAAGTACGAAAGACTAATCTAATAATAAATCATTACAAATATTTAATTGAAAAAATTGACTACTTCGACATCATTACATCATTATTTGAGTTGAATAAAGTTTTACAAACAATAAAAAAAACCGCATTTGATCCTTATAAATAAGAGAGATAAATCCATGTTTCGTTTTGAACTGAACCAACAATGATTTAAAGCAAATAGATAGATCAAAAACAAATCCAATTTCTCTTCGTTTTTTTTCGTGAAGAAGATTTAGATCCTTATTCTTTCATATGATTGATAAAATAAGAACCGAAAGAATAGGAGATTTCTGTATCTTAGACTGAACAATTGTTACTGGAAGTAATTATGGATATTCTATGTGAAATATTTTAATTTAAAAAATTTTAAAGATCATAAATCTTTTTCACGAAAATCGAAACCTCATTGTCGCTGAAATAGAACGATAATAAATACATACATCTAAAAATTTCCTTCCTCATTTTTTAGGTATTTTGTTATATTTTGTTTGACTTGAGGTTCAGTAATCTTTCTGTAATTTTTCCATAAGAATCTTTCCATAAAGTAAAAAGTAAATAGAATGTATGAATTGCCCCGTCTGAATTGTTACATAGATTTACAATAATAGATTTACAATAATTCATTAGAGCCAAAGACGAAATACCTAAAACTGAGGTTCAAAGAAAATGGATTTGTTACATATGTAACTTGATTGTTTGTTAATGAGATTTGTACAGACACCGATATTGAAATTGATACCTTCCACTACTGATCTATTTACTGATCTATTTCACAAATAATATGGGATGATGAATCATAAATAAAAAAAAAGATCCTCTTTTAC